TGACCCGATTTTAAATGCGGTCCTTTTTTGGCTATACATACATTTTCACAAAGAAACTGCCCAAGACTAACAATTGTAGATGTCTCTTCACAATAATTGTAATGGATAAAATACCAATTCAAATTGAATGGATTCAAAATAATGTTACTGCATGAATAGGGATTATAAATTTTACCTTTTTCATCCAGTAAATAATATTTAAGTATTTGAAAACTCTGTTTTAAATTGTCAAGTTGCAAATAGTTAGTTAGTAAGATCTGATTATGGGTTATTAAATGGGAAAATAAATCCAAATTAGAAATTGGAAAGCCTGTTCCTAAGGGGCCCAACGAATTACTAATTGTAATTAGGGGGTCCTTTTTGATTGATTCTTTTATTACATTGGGAGATTTTACATCGTTGAATGGACCTATTCGAGAACAATTGGATGATGACAAAATTCTCAAAGATTGAGATTCCTTATTTCGATTCAACAACATATGAATAGTCCCTTGATTTGCATTAACGGATTCTTGAATGCTTGCCTTGGAATAGGAATGAATGGAAGAAAACGGATTGACATTAGCGCGATCTGATCCATTCTCAGAGATCAATCCTGCACCCGACAGATCGTTCCTTTTTCCGGTATACGAAATAGGTGACTTCGCTAAGTCGATTCTTAGAAAATCTCTAATCAAACCATTTGTCCTTATTTCAACAAAGGAAGCACACGCCTTTTCGATCTTTTTGTCTTGGTCCCAATTCAACACTAAACAAGTCCGAACTAATTGAATACTTGTGTCCCAAATTTCAAGAATTGGGTCGTAATAAAGGATATAATTGACAACTCGAAGTTGTAGATTATCACTTTCCTGCAAGAGATCCGGCGGGAAAAGTCTTCCTAAATTTATACCATCCGTTTTTTTATATGGGACTACAGGTTGAACCAAAACAAAATATTTTTTTTCATACCTGGAAAGTTTCATTCGTTGGATATAGAGCCAATTTTTCAATTTTTTGTATTCTTTGTAATTTTGTTTTCCCCCTCCTGGTGGTATCAATCGGAATGTCTTATTTGTCTTTCCAGGAAAATGGATATCTCCGGAAAATATTATCAGTTTGATTTTTTCTGCTTTTTTCTTGACTCGAACCAATCCGCCTACCCGACTTCTTCTATTTAAAGTGATTTGCGTATCTACCCCAATAATACTATTGTGCCGTACCATTATGGACGAAGATTCGGCCAAAATGTGAACTTCCACGGGAATAAAAAAAAATGGATTTACTTCCTTTTGGTATTTTGGCCAAAATACCTTGACTCCTCGATACTCAATCAAATCCTCTTCGTTGACGATTGAATTAAGTTCTCTAGTTTCATATTTAGTAAGTCCCGAGCTCTTTCTTATATATCGAGGATCATCGAAATAAGCAAGAATACTATTTCTACGCAGAATACCATTTCTGGGGATTTCAATTGAGATACCTGAAGAAGGTATTAGTTGGTTCTCGCCTTCTTGAAGCGATTCGAGTGGGATGATGACTCTATTTCTTCGCCTCTTCGCCAATAAATCAGAATTCCCCTCGAGAATGGCCGGATTACAACGACCAGTACATGTCATTCGATTAAGTTCTGAATAATCGGGAATCCTATCTCCCTTTTGATTTTTACCAGAAAAATACGAACTAAAAAATTTGTGTCTCGCTTGATTATTAGTTACTGAGGGGTTAGAAATATATCTTCGCTTAACAGAAAGAGAATAAGCGTTCATTTGATCTTGATCCTTGTGGATCGAACAGGGTCCTAGACTGGATCTCCAGGGCTCCCCTAATAATATCCATAAATGACTTGTTTTTGGTAAGAGATGAATATTACCATATGTAAATTCAGGTGCATGGTACACATCGGTATTCCAGTGCATTTCGCCCTCTGAGTCAGAATAAATATGTTTTCGAACCTTCTCTTTCAAATTCAAAGTGGATGTTCTCGCGCGAATCTCAGCAATGACTTGTTCTGATTCTACATATTGATCGTTTTGAACTAAAAGAAAACTTTTGGGCGGAATACACACATTGTGTATAATATCTTCACTCTCGATAGTTACATACAAGTCTCTAGAACATATAAAAGCAGGATGTCCATGACGTGTACGTGTCGGATGAACTAAATCCTCATTGAATTTTATTTTTCCATTAGAAGGGGCTCGCACATGTTCTGCAGTACCCCCTGTGAATACTCCGCCGGTATGAAAAGTTCTTAATGTTAATTGAGTGCCCGGTTCTCCAATAGATTGACCTGCAATAATACCTACAGCTTCTCCCAATTCGACCAGGTCGTCATGAGCTGGACTCCGGCCATAACATAATTGACAAATCCAAGATGTACTCCTACAAGTAAAGGGGGTTCGAATAGAGATTGGTTGTGCTCTAAAAGTGATGAATCTATTGACAAGTCCAATTCCAATATCTTGATTTCTAGTAGCAATGCATCGTGAACCTATATATATATCATCTGCTAATACACGCCCAATTAATGTTTGGATAAAAATCCTGTCCGCCATCATTCCATTTCGAGGACTTACAGAAATACCTCGAACGGTGCCACAATCTGTTCGACGTACAACAATGTGTTGAACTACTTCAACAAGTCTGCGCGTGAGATATCCTGCATCTGATGTTCGGATAGCGGTATCCACAACTCCTTTACGGGCTCCGTAGCAAGAAATAATATATTCTGTTAAAGAGAGCCCTTCGCGTAAATTGCTTTGAATGGGTAAATCAATCATTTGCCCTTGGGGATCCGACATTAATCCTCTCATACCTACTAATTGATGTACCTGAGATGCATTTCCTCTGGCTCCCGAAAAAGACATTATATGAACTGGATTAAAAGGATCGGTCATCCGAAAATTTGGATTCATTTCTTGTCGCAAATATTCACTTGTGGCATACCATATCTCGATCGATTGACGTAATTTTTCTACCGCGTGTACATTCCCATAATGATGGTGTTTTTCCAAAATAAAACTTTGTTGTTCAGCGTCTTGAACTAGCCATCTTTTAGAAGGTATTGTTAAAAGATCATCAATTCCTAATGAAATGGATGCGGCGGTAGCTTGTCGGAAACCCAGAGTCTTTACTTGATCCAGGATATGTGATGTATATCCTATTCCATAGTGATCAATAAATCGACTAATAAGTCGTTTCATGGCAGTTCCGTCTATCACTTTATTGTGAAAGACCTGAGTGGGCCGTTCTGCCATCAGTACCTCCATATTGCGCTGAGTAGAATTTGACAATGGGTTTGAGTCAGTGATTGGAAAACTTCCTTTTCTAGATCTTGATTCACGTATAAATTCCGCAATTATGGTCCTAGTTAACCCGGCGAGACTCGAATTCCCGCGGGTAGCATAGAATTACAACAGCCCTGCCAAAACCCCTGTATGGCTTCTTCTATTTCTCGATAAAGAGAAATATGACCAAGAGTGGTTCGAATATATATATATAAAATTTCCCTTTTTATACTTCTTACTATTAGATAGTGTCCATAAATCTCATAATAGGTACCCAAAGATTCATAGTGAATTTCGATGGGAGCTTCTCTTGCAGCAATAACGCGTTGATCTAGTCGCCATCGCAGCCACAAAGCACTACCTAAATTGATTCGTTTTTGCCGATAAGCGCCAATTGCATCATAGGCATTACAAAAAAAGGGTTCTTTTTTTTTTGTATACTTATAGTTATTATTTTCATTTTGATAGTTTCTACGATTACATGGATTATACCTATTTACACAAATACCCCGACGATTACCACTCGTTAAGACATAGAGTCCACTAAGCATATCTTGCGTTGGTGCAGAAATGGGATCTCCAATAGTTGGAGACAAAAGATTCATATGAGAAAACATAAGTAAACGTGCCTCTGCTTGAGCCTCCAAAGATAAAGGCACATGAACAGCCATTTGATCCCCGTCAAAGTCTGCATTAAAGCCCTTACAAACTAATGGATGTAAACAAATAGCACGCCCCTCCACTAAAACAGGGAGAAATGCCTGTATGCCTAATCTATGCAGAGTAGGCGCTCTATTCAGCAATACAGGATGGTCATCCAGAATTTCCTGAAGTATTTCCCATACAATCGGTTTTTTTTTTCGAATTTGACTCTTAGCAACTCCTATGTTCGAAGCAAGATGTTTTCTAATTAGGTCACGAATTACAAATGCCTGGAAAAGTTCTATTGCTATTTCGCGAGGCAATCCACATCTATGTAAGGAAAGTGAAGGGCCCACGACAATCACAGACCGCCCTGAATAATCGACCCGTTTACCAAGCAGAGTCTCGCGAACTCTTCCTTCTTTGCCTTCAATTACATCTGAAAGCGACTTGTAAACTCTATTATGATCGTCCCTCATTGGTTGTCCGCAGATTCCATTATCAAGAAGTGCATCCACGGCTTCTTGTAGCAATTTTTCCTGAGATATTATTAATTCTTCTGGCGTAGCTATACTTGTTGTTAATAGATCTGTAAGAGTATTATTCCGATAGATAATTCTTCTATAGATTTCATTAATATCCGAGGTCACTAGTTTATCCTCATCTATATGATAGATTGGTCTCAACTCAGGAGGAAGAACTGGTAATAGACACAAAACCATCCATTTTGGTTCTATATTTGTTCGAATAAAATGCTTAGCCAATTCCATGCGTCTAAGCAAAAAATCTTTTCTTCTTCCAACTTTTCGATCTTCCCATTCGTTCCCCGTGGGTTCTTCTTCCTCCAATTCTTTCCATTCTACCAACGAATAATCTATAATACTTCGTAAATCTAGATTGGCTAATTGTTGTCTGATAGAACCTCCCCCGGTAGACATCTCTCGATTTCGAAATGTATCGAAGCTCCGGGTAGTAAAAAAAATGGGGATCCTGTATTTCCAGGGTTGGATTTCATATTCCAATAAACCCCGTAATCGTAAAAAAGTGGGTTTTTTATCTATGGGCCTAGCAAAATAAAAATTGGGATAG